GCCAGCGTAGCTTAATTAAAGCATAACACTGAAGATGTTAAGATGGACCCTAATAAGTCCCGCAAGCACAAAAGCTTGGTCCTGACTTTGTTAACAGCTCTAGTCAAAATTACACATGCAAGTATCCGCGCCCCCGTGAGAATGCCCTATAATCCCCGCCCGGAAAACAGGAGCTGGTATCAGGCTCACCCAGACTGTAGCCCACAACGCCTCGCTTAGCCACACCCCCAAGGGACTTCAGCAGTGATAAACCTTAAGCCATAAGTGAAAACTTGACTTAGCCATGACTAAAAGGGCCGGTAAAACTCGTGCCAGCCACCGCGGTTATACGAGCGACCCAAGTTGTTAATCCTCGGCGTAAAGGGTGGTTAGAGTACCCCAAAAAACTAAGGCCGAACACCTTCAGGGTAGTTATACGCTTTCGAAGGCATGAAGCACACCCACGAAAGTAGCCTTATCCAACTTGAACCCACGAAAGCTAAGGTACAAACTGGGATTAGATACCCCACTATGCTTAGCCCTAAACAACGACCCCCCCCCCCACACTCAAACTCCGCCTGGGTACTACGAGCATTAGCTTAAAACCCAAAGGACTTGGCGGTGCTTTAAACCCACCTAGAGGAGCCTGTTCTATAACCGATACCCCCCGTTAAACCTCACCCCTTCTTGCTCAACCCGCTTATATACCGCCGTCGTCAGCCTACCCTGTGAAGGTCTAATAGTAGGCAAAGCTAGCACAGCCCAAAACGTCAGGTCAAGGTGTAGCACATGAAGGGGGAAGAAATGGGCTACATTCTCTGCCCAGAGAATAACGAACGATGTACTGAAATGCACGTCTAAAGGAGGATTTAGCAGTAAGCAAGAAATAGAGAGTCTTGCTGAAACCGGCCATAAAGCGCGCACACACCGCCCGTCACTCTCCCCAAAGTATCTCTTACTTGTAAGTAATAATAAACTAATACGAAGGGGAGGCAAGTCGTAACATGGTAAGCGTACCGGAAGGTGCGCTTGGATAATCAAAGCATAGCTTAGACAGAAAAGCATCTCTTTTACACTGAGAAGAGGTTCGTGCAAATCGGACTGCTTTAACACCCACTAGCTAGCCCACCAACAACAAGCAACAACCACTATTAATACCCCCAAATGCACTTAATTGAACAAAATCAAATCATTTTTTTCCCAAGTATAGGCGATAGAAAGGGAACATCGGAGCTATAGACCAAGTACCGCAAGGGAACGCTGAAAAAGAAATGAAACAACCCAGTCAAGCACAAAAAAGCAGAGATTAAACCTCGTACCTTTTGCATCATGATTTAGCAAGTAAAATTTAGGCGAAGAGCACTTTAGTCTAACTCCCCGAAACTGAACGAGCTACTCCGAGACAGCCGTTAGGGCCTATCCGTCTCTGTGGCAAAAGAGTGGAGAGAGCTCCGAGTAGAGGTGACAGACCTACCGAGTCCAGTTATAGCTGGTTGTCCGAGAACTGAGTCTGAGCTCAGCTTTTTGGCTTCTTGCCTCACAAATAGTGTTAACAAAACCGACCATAAGAAACCAAAAAAGTTAGTCAAAAGAGGTACAGCTCTTTTGATACAAGAAACAACTTTTACAGGAGGATAAGGATCATAAACACCAAGGCCTTGTGTTTAGGTGGGCCTAAGAGCAGCCACCCTACAGAAAGCGTTAAAGCTCAAACACCCTAATGCCCCCAATACCGATATTTTATCCCAACCCCTGATCCCTATCGGACCCTTCCATGCGCCCATGGAAGTGATTATGCTAATATGAGTAATAAGGGGCCATGACCCCCTCCAAGCACAAGTGTACCTCGGAACGAACCCCCACCGAAATTTAACGAACCCAAACCAAGAGGGCACTGGACACTAAACCACACAACCAGAAAAGCATCCACCCTAACCTCGTTAACCTTACACTAGCGTGCCCGATAGGAAAGACTAAAAGAAAAAGAAGGAATTCGGCAAACCCAAGCCTCGCCTGTTTACCAAAAACATCGCCTCTTGTAACCCACAAATAAGAGGTCCCGCCTGCCCTGTGACTATGGGTTTAACGGCCGCGGTATTTTGACCGTGCAAAGGTAGCGCAATCACTTGTCTTTTAAATGAGGACCTGTATGAAAGGCATCACGAGGGCTTAGCTGTCTCCTTTTTCAAGTCAATGAAATTGATCTCCCCGTGCAGAAGCGGGGATCAGAACATAAGACGAGAAGACCCTATGGAGCTTTAGATACAAGACAGATCATGTTAAGCACCTTAAATAAAAGAGCAAACTAAGTGGTACCTGTCTTAATGTCTTTGGTTGGGGCGACCGCGGGGCAACAAAAAGCCCCCATGAGGAATAAAAGTATTCTTTCAAAAACAAGAGCCACAGCTCTAATGAGCAGAACATCTGACCTACCAGATCCGGCATAGCCGATCAACGAACCGAGTTACCCTAGGGATAACAGCGCAATCCCCTTTTAGAGCCCCTATCGACAAGGGGGTTTACGACCTCGATGTTGGATCAGGACATCCTAATGGTGTAACCGCTATTAAGGGTTCGTTTGTTCAACGATTAAAGTCCTACGTGATCTGAGTTCAGACCGGAGTAATCCAGGTCAGTTTCTATCTATGAAGTGCCCTTTTCTAGTACGAAAGGACCGAAAAGGAGGGGCCCATGTTAAAAACACGCCCCCTTCCCACCTGCTGTATCCAACTAAAGCAGACAAGAGAGCACACCCCTAAATCAAAGAACATGATATGCTAGGGTGGCAGAACCCGGACATGCAAAAGACCTAAGCTCTTTGAACAGAGGTTCAAATCCTCTCCCTAACTATGCTCTCTGCCCTCCTGACCCATATTCTTAACCCACTAGCCTTCATTGTCCCCATCCTACTAGCCGTTGCCTTCTTAACCCTTATCGAACGGAAGATTCTTGGGTACATGCAACACCGAAAAGGTCCAAACATTGTGGGCCCCTATGGCCTTCTCCAACCAGTTGCCGACGGAGTAAAACTTTTTATTAAAGAACCAGTTCGACCCTACGCCTCCTCCCCCCTGCTCTTCATCTTAACCCCCATCCTAGCACTAACCCTGGCCCTAACCCTTTGAGCCCCCCTGCCAATACCACACCCAGTCGTAGATCTCAACCTTGCCCTCTTATTCATCCTCGCTCTATCAAGCCTGGCAGTTTATTCAATCCTAGGGTCCGGCTGAGCCTCAAATTCTAAATATGCTCTCATGGGCGCCCTCCGAGCCATTGCTCAAACAATTTCCTATGAAGTAAGCCTAGGATTAATCCTTCTGTCCCTTGTTCTCTTCTCAGGAGGCTTTACACTACAAACATTTAACACAGCCCAAGAAGCTATTTGATTAATTATCCCCGCATGACCACTAGCCGCAATGTGGTATATTTCCACCCTAGCAGAAACAAACCGAGCACCCTTTGACCTCACAGAAGGAGAGTCAGAACTAGTCTCTGGTTTCAACGTAGAGTACGCAGGAGGCCCCTTTGCCCTGTTCTTCCTTGCAGAGTACGCCAACATTCTTTTTATAAATGCCCTTTCCGCCTCCCTTTTCCTAGGAGCCTCCCTCATTCCAACCCTCCCTGCACTGACCACAATAAACCTAATAACCAAAGCAACTATTTTATCCCTTATGTTTCTATGAGTTCGAGCCTCATACCCTCGCTTCCGATATGACCAGCTAATACATCTCATCTGAAAAAACTTCCTACCTCTTGCACTTGTATTCGTAATCTGACACCTAGCCCTCCTAACCGCACTTGCAGGCCTCCCGCCGCAAATATAACAGGAGCTATGCCTGAAACAAAGGGCCACTTTGATAGAGTGAACCATGGAGGTTAGATTCCTCCTAGCTCCCTAGAAAAAGGGTACTTGAAACCCTCCCTGAGAGATCAAAACTCCCCGTGCTTCCACTACACCACTTTCTAGTAAAGTCAGCTAAAACAAGCTTTTAGGCCCATACCCTGAAAATGTAGGTTAAACCCCTTCCTTTACTAATGAGCCCCCACACTCTCGCCTTTCTATTTTTTGGCCTACTCCTAGGAACAACAATTACCGTAACCAGCTCCCACTGATTGATTGCCTGAATAGGTTTAGAGATTAACACCCTAGCCATTATCCCAATAATAACCCAACACCACCACCCCCGAGCAGTCGAAGCCACAACAAAATACTTCCTCACACAAGCAGCTGCAGCTGCAATACTTCTCTTTGCCAGCACCATTAATGCCTGAATCTCAGGACAATGGGAGATCCAACAAATAACCCACCCCCTGCCCACAACAATAATTATCTTAGCCTTAGCCCTCAAAATTGGACTAGCCCCACTACACACATGATTACCAGAAGTCCTCCAAGGACTAGACCTAATAACTGGCCTTGTCCTATCAACATGACAAAAACTTGCACCTTTCGCCCTACTCCTTCAACTTAACCCCAACAACCCCACACTGCTTACAACGTTGGGGATCCTCTCAATATTAGTAGGGGGCTGGGAGGGCTTAAATCAAACCCAACTACGAAAAATCCTTGCCTACTCATCAATTGCCCACATAGGCTGAATAGTTATCATTTTACAATTCACCCCAACTCTAACCCTACTAACCCTCTCACTATACCTTATCATAACATCATCTACATTCCTAACCTTCATAATAAATAAAACAACAACCATTAATGCTCTCGCCACCTCCTGAGCCAAAACCCCCACCATTACTGCCCTAATTCCCCTCCTACTCTTGTCCCTAGGGGGTCTTCCACCCCTCACAGGCTTTATACCAAAATGACTCATCCTGCAGGAACTTACAAAACAAGACTTGGCCCCAACCGCAACCCTAGCAGCCCTAAGTGCCCTACTTAGCCTTTACTTCTACCTACGACTATCATACGCCATAACCCTTACAATAGCCCCGAACAACCTCACAGGGACCCTCCCCTGACGAACCCTAACAACACAACCATCAACCCACATCGCCATCCTAATCTCATCCTCCACCCTTCTCCTTCCACTAACCCCAGCAATCCTCGCCCTTTTTAGCTTATAAGGGATTTAGGTTAATATAGACCAAGAGCCTTCAAAGCCCTCAGTGGGAGCTAAAATCTCTCAATCCCTGATAAGACTTGCGGGACACTATCCCACATCTCCTGCATGCAAAGCAAACACTTTAATTAAGCTAAAGCCTTTTCTAGATAGGTAGGCTTCGATCCTACAAAATCTTAATTAACAGCTAAGCGCCCAAACCTACGGGCATCTATCTACCTCCCCGCCTCGCCATAAGAAAAGAGGCGGGGAGGCCCCGGCAGACGTCAGCCTGCTTCTTTAGGTTTGCAATCTAATATGTAACACCCCAGGGCCTGGTAAAAAGAGGAGTCTAACCTCTGTTTGTGGAGCTACAAACCACCGCCTGGCACTCAGCCATTTTACCTGTGGCAATCACACGCTGATTCTTTTCGACCAACCATAAAGACATCGGCACCCTCTATCTAGTATTTGGTGCCTGAGCCGGAATAGTGGGAACGGCCCTGAGCCTCCTTATTCGGGCAGAACTAAGCCAACCAGGGGCCCTCCTGGGTGACGACCAGATTTATAATGTGATCGTCACGGCCCACGCATTCGTAATAATTTTCTTTATAGTAATACCAATCATGATTGGTGGCTTCGGAAACTGACTAATTCCCCTAATAATCGGAGCACCTGACATAGCCTTCCCTCGAATAAACAACATAAGCTTCTGACTTCTTCCCCCCTCCTTCTTACTTCTCCTTGCCTCCTCTGGTGTAGAGGCTGGGGCCGGAACAGGTTGGACCGTTTATCCCCCGCTAGCGGGCAATCTCGCCCATGCAGGGGCATCCGTAGATCTAACTATCTTCTCCCTACACCTTGCGGGTGTGTCATCAATCCTCGGGGCCATCAATTTTATCACCACAATTATTAACATGAAGCCTCCCGCTATTTCCCAATATCAAACCCCTCTGTTTGTGTGGGCTGTTTTAATTACCGCGGTACTCCTTCTGCTCTCACTCCCAGTTCTTGCAGCGGGCATCACAATGCTTCTCACAGATCGCAATTTAAATACTACTTTCTTCGACCCAGCCGGGGGTGGAGACCCAATCCTCTACCAACACCTCTTCTGATTCTTTGGACACCCCGAAGTCTACATCCTCATCCTCCCCGGCTTCGGAATAATTTCGCACATCGTAGCCTACTACGCTGGCAAAAAAGAACCCTTTGGCTACATGGGCATGGTCTGAGCAATAATGGCCATTGGACTGCTAGGTTTCATTGTCTGAGCTCATCATATGTTTACTGTTGGAATGGACGTAGACACCCGAGCTTACTTCACATCTGCCACCATGATTATCGCCATCCCAACAGGGGTCAAAGTATTTAGCTGATTAGCCACCCTTCACGGAGGCTCAATTAAGTGAGAGACCCCAATGCTTTGAGCACTTGGATTTATTTTCCTCTTTACTGTCGGAGGCCTGACAGGTATCGTCCTGGCCAACTCGTCCCTAGACATCGTCCTCCACGACACATATTACGTAGTTGCTCACTTCCACTATGTCCTCTCAATAGGCGCTGTATTTGCTATCATGGGGGCCTTCGTTCACTGATTCCCACTCTTCTCAGGGTACACCCTGCACGGCACCTGAACAAAAATCCACTTCATGGTTATATTCCTAGGCGTCAACCTAACCTTCTTCCCCCAACACTTCCTAGGATTAGCCGGAATGCCTCGCCGATATTCAGACTACCCGGACGCCTACGCACTGTGAAACACAGTATCCTCAATCGGCTCTCTGATCTCTCTCGTAGCTGTTATTATATTCTTATTTATCCTCTGAGAAGCATTCGCCGCCAAGCGGGAGGTAAAATCAGTTGACCTGACAACAACAAATGTAGAATGACTACACGGATGTCCTCCCCCCTACCACACATTTGAAGAACCTGCCTTTGTTCAAGTTCAACCCCGTTAACGAGAAAGGGAGGAATCGAACCCCCGTGTGCTGGTTTCAAGCCAGCCACATGACCACTCTGTCACTTTCTTCATAAGACACTAGTAAAACAGTAATTACACCGCTTTGTCAAGGCAGAGTCGTGGGTTAGACCCCCACGTGTCTTACCCATAATGGCACACCCCTCACAACTAGGATTTCAAGACGCAGCATCACCAGTAATAGAGGAGCTCCTGCACTTCCACGATCATGCCCTAATAATTGTATTCCTCATCAGTACACTAGTTCTTTACATTATTGTCGCAATGGTATCCACCAAACTAACTAATAAATACATCTTAGACTCCCAAGAAATTGAAATCATTTGGACCATTCTCCCCGCAATTATTCTTATTCTTATCGCTCTCCCATCCTTACGAATTCTCTACTTAATAGACGAAATTAACGACCCCCATTTAACAGTAAAAGCTATAGGCCACCAATGATACTGAACCTACGAATATACTGACTACAATGACCTTAGCTTTGATTCCTACATAGTACCAACACAAGACCTGGCCCCGGGCCAATTCCGCCTCCTAGAGACTGACCATCGAATAGTTGTCCCAGTCGACTCCCCAATCCGAGTCCTAGTCTCAGCAGAAGACGTCCTCCACTCTTGGGCAGTACCCTCTCTTGGGGTAAAAATAGACGCTGTCCCCGGCCGCCTGAATCAAACAGCCTTCATCGCCTCTCGCCCAGGAGTTTTCTACGGACAATGCTCTGAAATCTGCGGTGCCAATCATAGTTTCATACCCATCGTTGTTGAAGCTGTCCCGCTAGAACACTTCGAAAACTGATCATCCCTTATACTTGAAGACGCCTCACTAAGAAGCTAATACGGGTATAGCATTAGCCTTTTAAGCTAAAAAAGGTGCCCCCCAAACACCCTTAGTGGTATGCCACAACTCAATCCAGCACCTTGATTTGCCATCATAGTATTTTCCTGACTTGTCTTCCTTATTGTTCTACCCCCTAAAATCATAGCCCACCTTTCCCCAAACGAAGCTACTTCCCAAAATGCCCAAGCCCCTAAAACTAAAACCTGAACCTGACCATGACCCTAAGCCTATTTGACCAGTTTTTAAGCCCCGCCCTCTTAGGCATTCCTTTAATTGCCCTAGCAATTCTTCTCCCGTGAACCCTCTTCCCAAATGCTTCCACCCGATGGGCAACCAATCGAACCTTGACTATTCAGACCTGATTTATTAACCTGGTAACAAAACAACTCCTACAGCCCCTCAACATGGCAGGCCACACGTGAGCCCTACTACTCGCATCCCTCATAGTATTCTTAATTTCTATTAATATGTTAGGCCTCCTCCCATACACCTTCACCCCTACAACCCAACTCTCTATAAACCTAGCACTTGCAACCCCTCTATGGCTTATAACCGTCATTATTGGCCTACGAAATAACCCAACCGCCGCTCTAGGACACCTTCTTCCAGAAGGCACCCCAGTACCCCTTATTCCAGCCCTAATCATTATTGAAACCATTAGCCTCATAATTCGACCACTCGCCCTGGCAGTCCGACTGACTGCCAATTTAACAGCTGGACACCTACTAATTCAACTGCTCGCCACAGCCACCTTCGTTTTAATCCCCCTCTTGCCTGCAGTAGCCATTGCAACAATTACCCTTCTTTATCTCCTCACCCTCCTCGAAATTGCAGTCGCTATGATTCAAGCCTACGTCTTCATCCTGCTACTAAGCCTTTACCTACAAGAAAACATCTAATGGCACATCAAGCACACGCATACCACATAGTAGATCCAAGCCCTTGGCCCCTGACCGGGGCCGTGGCCGCCCTCTTGCTGACATCCGGTCTGGCCATCTGATTCCACTTTAACTCAACCATCCTAATAACACTAGGGCTCGTCCTAATACTACTGACAATGTGACAGTGATGACGAGATATCGTACGAGAGGGAACTTTCCAAGGACATCACACCCCTCCCGTTCAAAAAGGACTACGATACGGTATAGTCCTGTTCATCACCTCTGAAGTATTTTTCTTCCTAGGATTCTTCTGGGCCTTCTACCACGCAAGCCTAGCCCCCACACCTGAACTAGGAGGTTGCTGACCCCCCACAGGTATCATTCCCCTGGATCCATTTGAAGTCCCCCTTCTAAACACCGCTGTTCTCCTAGCATCTGGTGTTACCGTCACCTGAGCCCACCATAGCATCATAGAGGGCGAACGAAAACAGGCAATCCACTCACTGACACTAACCATCCTTCTAGGCTTCTACTTCACCTTCCTCCAAGCAATAGAATATTATGAAGCCCCCTTCACAATTGCAGACGGAGTTTACGGCTCAACCTTCTTTGTAGCTACAGGATTCCACGGCCTCCATGTAATTATTGGCTCAACATTTCTAGCCATCTGCCTTCTTCGCCAAATCCGCTATCACTTTACATCAAAACACCACTTTGGCTTCGAAGCAGCAGCTTGATACTGACACTTCGTAGACGTCGTATGACTGTTCCTCTACATCTCAATTTACTGATGAGGCTCATAATCTTTCTAGTATCAAATTAGTACACGTGACTTCCAATCACCCAGTCTTGGTTAAACTCCAAGGAAAGATAATGAATATTCTATTAACAATTCTTCTAATTACCACTGCTCTATCCCTCATCCTAGCAGCCATCTCATTTTGACTCCCACTTATAACCCCTGACCACCAAAAACTCTCACCATACGAATGCGGCTTTGATCCACTAGGTTCAGCCCGCCTTCCCTTTTCCTTACGATTCTTCCTGGTTGCCATCCTATTTCTCCTCTTTGACCTAGAAATCGCCCTGTTACTCCCCCTCCCCTGAGGCGATCAGCTCCCCTCCCCAATACTTACATTTACCTGAGCCTCCGCCCTCCTGGCCCTACTCACCCTAGGCCTCGTCTATGAGTGACTCCAGGGCGGCTTAGAATGGGCCGAGTAGGTAATTAGTTTAATTAAAACATTTGATTTCGGCTCAAAAACTTTTGGTTAAAATCCATAATTGACCTGATGACCCCTATTCACTTTTCATTCTCAACAGCTTTCCTCCTAGGCCTGTCCGGTTTGGCTTTTCATCGAACCCACCTGCTCTCTGCCCTCCTATGCCTAGAGGGAATAATGTTATCCCTCTTCATTGCCCTTTCCCTATGAACCATGCAACTCTCCTCAACCAACTTCTCACTAGCCCCTATACTCCTCCTAGCATTTTCAGCTTGTGAAGCAAGCGTGGGGCTCGCCCTCATGGTAGCCACAGCCCGGACACACGGGTCAGATCACCTACGGAACCTCAACCTTTTACAATGCTAACCATCCTCATCCCAACAATAATGTTAATTCCAACGGCCTGACTAACCCCAGCCAAATGACTATGACCATCTACCCTTCTCCACAGCTTATTAATTGCCCTTGCTAGCCTTTCATGACTGAAAAATTTCTCTGAGACAGGCTGATCCCAACTCAACCCCTACATGGCCACCGACCCCCTTTCTACCCCCCTTTTAATCCTATCCTGCTGACTTCTTCCTCTTATGATTTTAGCCAGTCAGAGCCACACGTCACAAGAACCAATTAATCGCCAACGAACCTACATTTCGCTTCTCACTTCCCTACAATTCTTCCTAATTCTTGCATTCGGGGCCACAGAGATAATCATATTCTACGTAATGTTTGAAGCCACCCTCGTCCCCACCCTTATCCTTATCACACGCTGAGGGAATCAGACAGAACGCCTTAACGCAGGTACCTACTTCCTTTTTTATACACTAGCTGGCTCCCTGCCCCTCTTAATTGCCCTCTTGCTCCTGCAAAACACCAATGGCTCCCTCTCCTTACTAACCCTAGCCCACTCAACACCCCTCCCACTTACAACATACGCAAGTAAGCTTTGATGGACCGCATGTATCCTGGCCTTTCTAGTTAAAATACCCCTCTACGGAGTCCACCTCTGACTCCCCAAAGCCCATGTCGAAGCCCCAATTGCCGGCTCGATAGTCCTTGCCGCTGTACTTCTTAAGCTAGGAGGCTACGGCATAATACGAATTCTAGTAACACTAGAGCCACTCACCAAAGAACTAGGCTATCCTTTTATTGTCCTCGCCCTCTGAGGCATTATCATAACAAGCTCCATTTGTCTGCGCCAAACAGACCTAAAGTCTCTCATCGCTTACTCCTCTGTAAGCCACATAGGCCTTGTCGTGGGCGGCATCCTTATCCAAACCCCATGAGGCTCAACAGGTGCCCTAATCCTCATAATCGCCCACGGCCTAACCTCTTCCGCACTATTCTGCCTGGCTAACACCAACTATGAGCGCACCCACAGCCGAACAATACTTCTCGCCCGAGGCCTACAAACAGCGCTTCCCCTAATAACGGCCTGATGGTTCATTGCTAGTCTTGCCAACCTGGCCCTACCGCCCCTCCCCAACCTCATGGGAGAACTAATAATCTTAACTTCCCTGTTCAACTGATCCTCATGGACAATCGCCCTTACAGGATTAGGCACCCTAATCACCGCCAGCTATTCCCTATACATGTTCCTTGTAACACAACGGGGACCCCTTCCAACCCATATTTTAAACCTAGAACCATCCCACACCCGAGAACATCTCCTAATTGCCCTTCACCTCCTTCCCCTCCTCCTCCTTGTACTTAAACCAGAACTAATCTGAGGCTCAGCCTTCTGTAGGCATAGTTTAACCAAGACATTAGATTGTGATTCTAAAAACAGGGGTTAAAACCCCCTTGCCCACCGAGAGAGGCCAGTTGCAACGAAGACTGCTAATCTTCCCTACTCTGGTTAGACTCCAGAGCTCACTCGCACATCGCTTTTGAAGGATAATAGCTAATCCATTGGTCTTAGGAACCAAAAACTCTTGGTGCAACTCCAAGCAAAAGCTATGCTATACACCTCACTTCTTATAGCCACATCCCTTCTCCTAATTTTCGTGCTCCTCCTCCACCCAATTCTCGCCACTACCAACCTGGCACCCAAGAACCCCAACCAAAATCTATCCACAATCAAAACCACTGTAAAAACAACATTTTTTATTAGCCTTCTCCCCCTACTCCTCTTTTACAACGAAGGCACTGAAGCAATCATCACTAGCTGAAGCTGAGCCAACACCCTCACATTTGACATCAACATCAGCCTTAAATTCGACCACTACTCCATCATTTTTATACCAATTGCCCTTTATGTGTCATGATCTATTTTAGAGTTTGCATCATGATACATGCACGCCGACCCCAACCTAAATCGCTTTCTCCAATACCTATTAATCTTCCTCCTCGCAATAATAATCCTAGTCACCGCCAACAACATATTCCAACTCTTTATCGGTTGAGAAGGCGTTGGAATTATATCTTTTCTCCTAATCGGGTGGTGATACGCCCGAGCAGACGCCAACACAGCTGCTCTCCAGGCAGTCTTATACAACCGAGTTGGCGACATTGGCCTTATTCTGGCCATAGCCTGAATAGCGACACACACCAACTCCTGAGAACTCCAACAAATTTTCACCTCTGCAAAAAACTTAAACCTAACACTACCTCTCATCGCCCTTATTCTTGCCGCTACGGGGAAGTCCGCCCAATTTGGCCTACACCCCTGACTCCCTGCTGCCATAGAAGGCCCAACCCCTGTATCCGCCCTACTACACTCAAGCACAATGGTAGTAGCAGGCATCTTTCTTCTAATCCGAATTAGTCCTCTAATAGAAAACAGCCCTATTGCATTAACCCTCTGCCTCTGCTTAGGCGCCATAACCACCCTCTTCACAGCCCTCTGCGCTCTAACACAAAATGACCTCAAAAAAATTGTCGCTTTCTCAACCTCAAGCCAATTAGGCCTTATAATAGTCGCCATCGGACTAAACCAACCCCAACTTGCCTTCCTCCACATCTGCACGCACGCATTTTTTAAAGCCATGCTCTTTCTATGCTCAGGCACAATCATTCACTGCCTGAATGACGAACAAGACATTCGAAAAATGGGGGGTATATTTCACCTCGCCCCATTCACCGCCTCCTGTACAACAATCGGATCCCTCGCCCTCACCGGAACCCCCTTCCTGGCAGGCTTTTTCTCAAAAGACGCCATCATCGAAGCCCTCAACACCTCCTATCTTAACGCCTGGGCCCTGGGAATCACCCTCCTTGCAATCTCCTTTACCGCCGTCTACAGCCTTCGCCTAATCTTCTTCGTAGTAATAGGCCACCCTCGATTCCCCTCACTCAGCCCTATTAACGAAAACAACCCAGCCGCAATTAACCCTGTAAAACGACTTGCTTGAGGAAGCATTATCGCTGGCCTTCTGATTACCCAAAACATACTACCCACAAAAACAGCTATCCTAACCATACCACTGTCAATTAAACTAGCTGCCCTTATTGTCACAATAACAGGCCTGCTAATCGCCCTAGAACTAGCCTCTATTACCACAAAACATATTAAGACGACCCCAAAACTGCCAATTCACCCCTTCTCAACCCTACTAGGCTTCTTCCCTACTCTAACCCACCGCCTCCCGATTAAACTAGGCCTGTCCTTAGGTCAGACCCTCGCCAACCAAATTATTGACCAAAACTGGTTAGAAAAAATTGGCCCAAAAACAGCCAACTCCATAAACAAGGCAGTTATTACCACCCTTAACAACACCCCCCAAGGGGCCATCAAAACATTCATGACCTTCTTCCTTATCACCCTCCTCGCCATTATAATCTTTGTCCTGGCCCTATTCTAACTGCCCGCAACCCACCTCGACTTAACCCTCGCGTTAACTCCAACACAACCAATAATGTGAGCAGTAAAACCCACCCCCCCACTATTAACATACCCCCTCCGTAAGAATATATCAAAGCCGCCCCGCTTATATCCCCACGAAAAATCGCCTGCCCATCCATCTCATCCACAATAACCCATGTATAATCCCCTACCCCTAAAAACAGGACAAACACCACCCCCACTATCCCTAAGTACATCAGCATCGAAACAAAAACAGGTTCACTCCCCAATGTCTCTGGATAGGGCTCCGCGGCCAAAGCTGCAGAATAAGCAAATACTACTAATATCCCCCCCAGATAAATTAAAAACAGCACCAAGGACAAGAAAGAACCCCCATGCCAAACTAAAACCCCACAGCCAAAACCTGCGACCACCACCAAACTCAATGCCCCAAAATAAGGGGAAGGATTCGATGCCACCGCAATCAACCCAACTACTAACCCTAATAAACATAAAGACATAACATAAGTCATGGTTCTCACCCGGACTTTAACCAGGACCTGTGGCGTGAAAAACCACTGTTGTGTCTCAACTACAAGAACCTAATGGCCAGCCTACGCAAGTCTCATCCCATTATGAAAATCGCCAATGATATAGTCATTGATCTACCAACCCCATCAAACATCTCCGCATGGTGAAACTTTGGCTCACTGCTAGGCCTATGTCTTATCGCACAAATCCTTACAGGATTATTCCTAGCAATGCACTACACCTCTGACATCGCCACAGCTTTTTCCTCAGTCACCCACATCTGCCGGGACGTCAACTATGGTTGACTAATTCGAAACCTCCACGCAAACGGAGCCTCTTTCTTCTTCATCTGCATCTACCTCCACATTGGACGAGGCCTGTACTACGGCTCCTTCCTCAACAAGGAGACCTGAAACGTCGGAGTAATCCTACTACTTTTAGTCATAGCCACAGCCTTCGTTGGCTACGTCCTTCCCTGAGGACAAATATCTTTTTGAGGAGCCACTGTCATTACTAACCTCCTATCCGCCGTACCCTACGTAGGAAACGTTCTAGTCCAATGAATCTGAGGAGGCTTTTCCGTCGACCATGCCACCCTTACCCGCTTCTTCGCCTTCCATTTCCTCCTCCCATTTATCGTTGCAGCCGCCACCATCGTCCACCTTATCTTCCTCCATGAAGTAGGATCCAACAACCCCCTTGGTCTAAGCTCAAACGCAGACAAAATCCCCTTCCACCCATACTTCTCCTACAAAGACCTACTAGGCTTCGTAATCCTCCTTACTGCCCTCACAACCCTAGCCCTATTTTCCCCCAATTACTTAGGAGACCCTGACAACTTCACCCCAGCAAACCCACTTGTCACCCCCGCCCACATCAAACCAGAATGATACTTCCTATTCGCCTATGCAATCTTGCGATCGATCCCCAATAAACTAGGGGGAGTCCTAGCCCTACTTGCATCCATTCTAGTACTCTTGCTCGTCCCCCTCCTCCACACATCTAAACAACGAAGCCTCACCTTCCGCCCCCTCACCCAATTCCTATTCTGGACCCTCGTCGCAGATGTCGCAATCCTAACCTGGATTGGAGGCATGCCCGTCGAACACCCCTACGTAATCATCGGCCAACTAGCCTCAATTCTCTACTTCACCCTATTCCTTATCCTCATACCAACAACAGGCTGACTAGAAAACAAGGCCTTCTCATAACCAAAGCACTAGTAGCTCAGCTCCAGAGCGCCGGTCTTGTAAACCGGATGTCGGGGGTTAGAATCCCCCCTACTGCTCAAAAAGGGAGGATTCTAACCCCCACCACTGGCCCCCAAAGCCAGCATTCTAAACTAAACTACTCTTTGTAAACATATATGTATTATCACCATATATATATATTAACCATAATATCAATCATTAGTACATTAATGAATAATCACCTACCAAGTCTGTAAACCATAAAGCAAGTACAATAAAATTAAATATACATAAACCTATTTAATGACGCTTAACATTACTGGTGTAGTGATGGGAACTCGATTTACTCCAAATAACTGTACAAACAAAGGTATAAGTGGACTCCACATCTCTGTTCAACCAATATTTAATGTAGTAAGAACCGACCATCAGTTGATTCCTTAATGCATACTCTTATTGAAGGTGAGGGACAATAATTGTGGGGGTTTCACTTAGTGAATTATTCCTGGCATTTGGTTCCTACTTCAGGTTCATGAATTGCTAATATCCTCCCACTTTCATTGACGCTGACATAAGTTGTTGGTGGCGTCCATTAGCGAGATAATCCCACATGCCGAGCATTCTCTCCACGGGGATCAGGTTATTTTTTTTCTCTTTCCTTTCAATTTACATTTCAGAGTGCAGAGCGTCAATGTATTATAAGGTTGAACATTTTCTTGCTTGAGTAATGTTTAATTCATGCATTAAAATATTAATTTAAGAATGCATAACTGAGATCAAGAGCATAAAGTATATATATTCTCCTAACATCTCTGTTACTTTACCCCCCCGGGCTAAAAGCTATTTGCGTTAAACCCCCCTACCCCCCTAAACTCCCGAGGCCCTATTCATTCCTGCAAACCCCCCGGAAACAGGAAGGCCTCGAGTTTAGTCTGCACCCATCAAAAAAGTATCTATTTACATTATTATAAATATTTTTTAT